AATGGAATGCTTGATTAAAAGATTATTTTGATGTAATAAAAAATGTAATATTATTTACTTCCATTATACCTAATAGAATTAAACTATTACCTAAAGTATCAAAAACTTATATGCATCATACAATAAAATATAGAAAAATAAGCTAATTATAAGCTAATGGGTTCATACCTCATCAATGGATATTAATCCTTTTTCTAATTATAAATAAATCATCAAACTTATTATTTAGAATCATAATAATATTAAGTGTAATTTTCTCAATTTCATCTAATTCATGATTCACAGTATGAATAGGAATAGAAATCAACATAATAGCATTTTTACCTCTAATTATAAATCAAAAAAACATAACATCCAAAGAATCCGCATTAACTTACTTCTTAGTACAAACAATCGCATCTATATTAATATTAATATCAATTATTATTATAATAACTAATAAAATAATTATCAACAATACATATAATTTAATTGGAGAATTATTATTAATAAGATCCTTAATAATTAAAAGAGGAATCTCACCATTCCATATATGAATACCAAAAATAATAGAAGGAATAGATTGAAATAAATGTCTTATTTTAATAACTTGACAAAAAATCACACCAATAATAATACTATCACTAGTATTTAAAATAAATTTTATTATTACATCAGCTATAATATTATCAATCATTGTTGGATCAATTGGGGGTTTAAATCAAACATCCTTACGAAAATTAATAGCATATTCCTCTATTAACAATAATGGATGAATATTAGCAGCTATAATAACAAGAGAAAATATATGAATATTATATTTCTCAATATACTCATTAATAATAACACTAATAACAATATCAATAATAATGCACAAAATCCATCATATAAATCAACTAATATCAATAAATGAATCTACCTATAAAAAATTTATACTACTAATTAATATTTTATCTATTAGAGGACTTCCCCCAATAATAGGATTCTTACCTAAATGAATAGTTATTCAATCCTCATTAAACTTAAATGAATTAATAATTATAGGAATAATAGTAATATTAACACTAATTACTATTTACTATTACATACGTATAATATACACCATAATAATATTAACAAACTCAGAGCCAAAATGAAACCTAAAATCATTAAACAAATCAAATAACCTAATAATACCATTAACAATTATTACAACCATTGGATTATCAATATCTACAATAATCATCAGATTATTTTAAGGATTTAAGTTAAATTAAAACTAATAACCTTCAAAGTTATAAATAAAGAACATCTTTAAGCCTTAGTATAACAATACACCTTCAAATTTGCAATTCAAAATCATTACATGAATATAAAACTATAAATAGTAAAGAGATTTCACACCCATAAATAAATTTACAATTTATCGCCTAACTTTATCAGCCACTTTACTAATGAAACGATGATTATTCTCAACCAACCATAAAGATATTGGGACTCTTTATTTTATTCTAGGCGTTTGGTCAGGAATAATTGGATTATCTATAAGAATATTAATTCGTATAGAACTAGGAAGTCCAGGATCAATTATTGGAAATGATCAAATCTACAACACAATCGTAACGGCTCACGCTTTCGTAATAATTTTCTTTATAGTTATACCAATCATAATTGGTGGTTTTGGTAATTGATTATTACCAATCATAATTGGTGCTCCAGATATAGCATTCCCACGAATAAACAACATAAGATTTTGATTACTACCGCCATCAATAACAATATTAATTATAAGAAGAATAATTGATACAGGATCAGGAACAGGTTGAACTTTATATCCACCTTTAGCAGGATTAATAGGACATGGGGGAATATCAGTAGATTTAACAATCTTTTCATTACATATAGCAGGAATTTCATCAATCTTAGGAGCTGTAAATTTTATTTCAACCACCATTAACATAAAATCACCAGGTATATCAATAGAACAAATACCCTTATTCGTTTGATCAGTAATAATTACAGCAATCCTATTACTACTATCACTACCCGTCCTAGCAGGAGCTATTACAATACTTTTAACTGACCGTAACATAAATACATCATTTTTCGATCCGTCAGGAGGAGGAGATCCTATTCTATACCAACACTTATTTTGATTTTTCGGACACCCAGAAGTATACATCTTAATTCTACCAGGATTTGGTATAATCTCACATATTATCTCCAATGAAAGAGGAAAAAAAGAGGTTTTCGGAAACTTAGGAATAATCTTTGCAATAGCAGCCATTGGATTATTAGGGTTTGTAGTATGAGCTCATCATATATTTACTGTAGGAATAGATGTTGATACACGAGCATATTTTACATCAGCAACAATAATCATTGCAGTACCAACAGGCATCAAAGTATTTAGTTGACTAGCTACAATACATGGATCTAAATTAATATTTAGACCATCTTGTATATGAGCAATAGGATTTGTATTCTTATTCACATTAGGTGGATTAACCGGTATTGTATTATCAAATTCATCTATTGATATTACCCTACATGATACTTACTATGTAGTTGCACACTTCCACTATGTATTATCAATAGGTGCAGTATTCGCTATTATAGCAGGATTCATTCAATGATATCCCTTATTTACAGGATTAACAATAAATCCACTTTGATTAAAAATTCAATTCATCACAATATTTATTGGAGTAAATATAACATTCTTCCCACAACACTTCCTAGGATTAGCAGGAATACCACGACGATACTCAGACTATCCAGACATATTTATATCATGAAATATCATTTCATCAATAGGAGCTACTATTTCAACAATTAGAATGATAATATTCATTATAATCATATGAGAAAGAATAATATCAATACGACAAACAATATTTAGATCACATATAACAAGATCACTAGAGTGAAATCATGACTTACCTCCAACAGAACACACTTATAATGAATTAACAACATTAATTAAATTCTAATATGGCAGATTAGTGCAATAAATTTAAGATTTATAAATAAAATAACCTTTTTATTAGAAATAACTACATGACCCAACATATACTTACAAGATAGAGCATCACCAATAATAGAACAATTAATATTCTTTCATGATCATATTATAATAATTTTAATAATAATCGTAACTACAGTAACCTACATTATATTAATAATCATTTTTAATAATAAAACTAACCAAAATATACTAGAAGGACAAATAATTGAATTAATCTGAACAGTTACACCAGCAATAACCTTATTCTTTATTGCAACACCATCCTTACGATTACTATACTTAATAGACGAAATTAACAATCCAATAATAACTACAAAAGTGGTAGGCCATCAATGGTATTGAACATATGAATATTCAGATTTTAATGATAATGAATTTGACTCATACATAATAAATAAAGAAAACATTAATGAATTACGACTTTTAGATGTAGATAACCGAATAACATTACCTTCCAATACATTTATCCGAATAATTGTAACATCTAATGATGTTATTCATTCATGAACTATTCCCTCAATAGGAGTAAAAATCGATGGTACACCAGGACGATTAAATCAAACAAGATTAATTTTAAACCGGAATGGATTAATATTTGGACAATGCTCAGAGATCTGTGGCACTAATCACAGATTTATACCAATTGTAATTGAAAGTGTACCTATTAATTCATTTATTAAATGAATAATAAAATCATCAAATGACTGAAAGCAAGTATTGGTCTCTTAAACCATTTCATAGTAATTAGCAAATACTTTTGATGAGAAATTTAGTTAACTAAATAACATTAATATGTCATATTAAAATAATTGAATACCAATAATTTCTAATCCCACAAATATCGCCTATAAGATGAACAATTATCTATTTATACTTCATTATTACACTAATATTATTTATTAAAATAATCTACTTTTCAAAAAAATATAATATCAACAAAAAATTAAACAAAATAAACATAATACATAAACATAATTGAAAATGATAACAAACCTATTTTCCATTTTTGATCCATCAACAAGTTTATTAAATATAAAACTTAATTGAACTTCAACACTAATTGGATTAATAATATTACCCACTCATTTTTGAATAATAAACAACCGGTATAACACTTCTTGAAACATACCATTAATAATTCTAAGTAAAGAATTCAATATATTATTAAGAAAAAATAATAAAGGAACAACATTAATAATAATTTCCTTATTTACAATAATCATAATTAATAACTTAATAGGTCTATTCCCCTATTTATTTACAAGAACTAGACATTTAACAATAACATTAACATTAGCGTTACCCTTATGATTAACATTAATATTATATGGATGAATAAAAAATACAGAAACCATATTAACACATTTAGTACCATCAGGTACTCCAAATATTCTAATGCCCTTTATAGTATGTATTGAAACAATCAGAAATATTATTCGACCAGGAACCTTAGCTGTACGATTAACAGCAAATATAATCGCAGGGCACCTAATCTTAACATTACTAGGAAATACATCAATAAGAACATCAACAAACATACTATTATTATTATTAATTATTCAAATAATATTATTAATATTAGAGATAGCAGTAGCCATTATTCAAGGATATGTATTTGCAGTACTAATAACTCTTTACACCAGAGAAGTAAATTAATGTCAACACAACAAAATCATCCATATCACATAGTAGAAATAAGACCATGACCTATAATAGGAGCTTTATCAACCATATTAATATTAATAGGAATAATCAAATTATTTCAACAAACATCAATACCAATAACAACATTAGGAATAATGATAACAATCATAGTAATAATCCAATGATGACGAGACGTAATCCGTGAAAGAACGATACAAGGAATACACACCAAAATAGTTATTAAAGGAATAAAATGAGGAATAATCTTATTTATTATCTCAGAAATCTTATTCTTCACATCATTCTTTTGAATATACTTTCACAGAAGATTATCACCAATCCCACAAGTAGGATCTATATGACCACCAATAGGAATTAACACTTTTAACCCAATACAAATCCCATTATTAAATACAATAATCTTACTAAGATCAGGAGTAACTATCACATGATCTCACCACAGACTATTAAATAATAATATAAATGAAATAAATCAAAGTTTAATAATTACAATCACTATAGGAATATACTTCACTTTACTACAAGCATATGAATATTTAGAAGCACCTTTCACAATTAGTGATTCAATTTACGGATCAAGATTCTTTATAGCAACAGGATTTCATGGTCTACACGTCATTATTGGCACTATTTTCTTATTAGTATGTATAATACGACAATTAAATTTACATTTTTCAAAATATCATCACATAGGATTTGAAGCAGCAGCATGATATTGACACTTCGTCGATGTAGTATGATTATTCCTATATATTTCAATTTATTGATGAGGTAACTAATTTACTTAATATAAAAGTATATTTAACTTCCAATTAAAAAGACTGAAATCATCTCAGAGTAAATAATCCTATCAGCAATAATAATAACATTAATTATTATATTAATTACAAATATAATAATATTAATAAATATAATAATAATAAAAAAAATATCCATAGACCGAGAGAAAAGATCACCGTTTGAATGCGGATTTGATCCAAAATCATCACCCCGAATACCCTTCTCACTAAAATTCTTCCTAGTAGCAGTAATTTTCCTAATCTTTGATATTGAAATTGCACTAATACTTCCTATAATACCAACTATAATAATATCAGAAATAAGCCAATGAATAATAACATCAATAATATTCGTATTAGTACTAATAATAGGACTATACCATGAATGAAATCAAGGAGCTCTCAATTGAGCAAACTGGGACTATAGTTAAAAATAACATTTGTTTTGCAGCCAAAAAGTATTGTATATAATCAATTACTCTCAAGTAAGAAGCAATTTTGTAGTTAGTTTCGACCTAAAAGAAGATATTATATATCCTTATTTATTAATTGAAACCAAATTAGAGGTATATCACTGTTAATGATAAAATTGAATAAATACTCCAATTAAGGAAATATGATTTATCAAATAATAGCTGCTAACTAATTATTTTAACGGTTAAAATACGTTTATATTTCTATTTATATAGTTTAAAAAAACATTACATTTTCATTGTAAAATTAAAATCATTTTTTATAAATATCTACAAGATAATAATCTTCCTTAATATCTTCAATATTAAACTCTAACATAAGCTATATAAATAAATAAATAATAAAATAACAAATCAAAAACAAATAAATACAAAAAATAAATTAAAAGTATTATTTTGAATCCTCTGATTTAAAATAGAATAATAACTCAGTAATAAATATAAACCTTGACCACCCAATAACTCAAATCAACCATAATCACTAGATTGATTGATTTTAAAACCATAAAATAAAAAATAAAAAGGCAATTTCATAGTTATATAAGGAATAAACCACATATTACCAAAAAATATATAAATACCATTATAATATAAATAATTTAAGTCAAACATTTTAATTTTACTAACAAAATAACCAAATCAAATACCCAACATACATACAACAACAACTATAAACTTCAAATTAAAAGGTAATAAAATTATATGAGGAATTGGTAACAAAATTCATCTTAATATACAGCCACCAAAAACTGAACAAAAAGTTATTAATACTATTATTCTAAGTATAACATAACTAGTATCAGATACAGCGTGATAACTATAAAAAGAAAAATCCTTAATAACTAAATAATAAATTAAACGAAATCTATAACTAACTGTTAGACCAGTAGAAAAATAATACATAAAATAAGAAAATATATTAATATAACCTAAAGAATATATATCCAAAATAAGATCCTTAGAATAAAATCCTGACAAAAAAGGAATACCACATAAACAAAATCTAGAAATAATAAAACATAAACAAGTTAAAGGTATTATATAAAATAAATTACCAAAACAACGAATATCTTGACATTCCTTAAAAGAATGAATAATAACACCAGAGCATATAAACAATAAAGCCCTAAATAATGCATGAGTCAATAAATGAAAATAAGCTAAATAAACAAAACCAAAAGAAAGAATAGATATTATTAAACCCAGCTGACTTAAAGTAGACAAAGCAATAATCTTTTTTATATCAAACTCAAAATTAGCACAAAATCCAGACATAAACATAGTAACCAAAGAAATAAATAATAAAAAAGTAGATAATCCACCATTAACATAAAGGGGATTAAATCGAATTAATAAATAAACACCAGCAGTAACCAAAGTAGAAGAATGAACTAATGAAGATACAGGAGTAGGGGCTGCTATAGCTGCAGGTAATCATGAAGAAAACGGAATTTGAGCTCTTTTAGTTATACCTGCAATAACAATAAATAATCCAATTAAATAAACATCATAATTAAAAGAAAAAAAATCAATATACATAAAATAATTTCAACTACCATAACTGAACATTCACGCAATAGATATTAATAATATTCTATCCCCTACTCGATTAGACAAAGCAGTAATCATCCCAGCATTATAAGACTTAGTATTTTGATAATAAATTACCAAACAATAAGAAACTAATCCCAATCCATCCCAACCTAATAAAATACTAATCAGATTAGGGCTAATAATCATAAACATTATAGAAAAAATAAATATCAAAACTAAAATAATAAAACGATTAATAAATAAATCATTTCGTATATAATCTTTTCTATAATAAATAATTAAAGAAGAAATAAATAAAACAAAACTTATAAAAATCAATGACATTCAATCAAATAAAAGAGTTATTAACAACTGACTACTATTAAATACAAAAATTTCATACTCAACAAAATAAACCAATTCATTAAACAAAAAATAAACACCCAATATAAAAAATAAAAATCTAATAACCATTAAATAAATTAATAAAACAACACATAAAGAATAACAAAAAAGAATAACTTAAAGTAGACATTACATATTCAGAACCACAAACTGATATTTTAATTTAAATTATTTAAGTTAAATAAACATTACAGACATAAAAATAATTAAATTCAAAGGAAACCAATGAAGAAATAATAATAAATATTCACGTAAATAACCACCCATGAAAGAAAAAGAACCAGAATAAAATCCACCATGTTGACTATAAGAATATATATACAATGAATAAGCAGCTCTAAAAAAAGATAAAAATAAAAACAAAAAAGTATTTATCAAAGATCAAGAAATTAATCTATTAAATAACATAATTTCACCTATTAAATTTAATGATGGGGGAGCAGCTATATTATAAGATCTTAAAAGAAATCATCACACACTTATTCTAGGCATAAAATTAATTAAACCTTTAATAATATAAAGTCTACGGCTACCTAATCGCTCATATACAATATTAGCTAAACAAAATAAACCTGATGAACATAAACCATGAGCAACTATCAAAATAATAGACCCAATAAGACCCCAACAATTTAATGTTATAATACCTCTTAAAACCAAGCCTATGTGAATAACAGAAGAATAAGCAATTAATGATTTTAAATCTATTTGACGTAAACAAACCATTCTAATAAATAAACCACCCACCAATCTAACACTAACTCAAATAAAATTATAATAAATTCCAGAAATAATTAATAAACAAAAAACACGAAATAAACCATATCCACCTAATTTCAACAATACCCCTGCTAAAATTATTGACCCTGAAACAGGAGCTTCAACATGAGCTTTGGGTAATCAAACATGAACAATAAACATAGGTATTTTAACTAAAAAAGAAAAAATCATACATAAATAAAAAACAAAATAACAAAAATCAAAACTTAAAATTAATGAAAAAGTCAAACTACCAAAAAATACATAAAAATACAAAATACAAAATAATATAGGTAATGAAGAAAACAGAGTATAAAACAAAAAATATATACCAGCCTGAAGCCGCTCTGGTTGATACCCTCAACCAAAAATAAGAAATAAAGTAGGAATCAAACTAGATTCAAAAAATAAATAAAATAAAATCAATCTATTTCTAGAAAATGATATAAACAAAATAAAAAATAATAAAACAACAAAAAATAAAAATATATTAGAATAATAATTATAACGATTAATAGATTCACTAGCCATAATCATTAAATTACAAATAAAAAATCTTAATAAAATTAATAGATATGAAATAATATCACAACCAATAAAATAACCTAGATTACAAAAATAGTAAAATCTAATAAAACTAAAATAATATAAAAACATCAAAATAAATAAACCTAAATGTACCAATCACCAAACCCCATAATAAGAAAGAGGTATTAAAAATAAAGAAAATAATAAAAATTTTAACATTGAAGTAAATTAAAAGACAATAAATAATCATTACCATAACCACGAATCAAATTTACCAATAAAGAAAGGCCTAAAACAGCTTCACAAACCCAAAAAGTAAGCATTAATATAATAAAATACATATCAAAAACACTTATAAGTATATAAATAAAAATAAATCAAAACAATGACAAAACAATATATTCCAATCTTAATAATGTAATAAGAAAGTGATAATAATTAAAAGAAAAAACCAATAAACCACAAATAAATATAAATAAAGGTATTATAAAATAAATCAACACTAGTTTTAATAATTTAAATAAAATGTTGGTCTTGTAAATCAAATATGAATTACATTCTTAAAACTTCAAAGGAAAGTAACTAACTTACCATCAATAATTCCCAAAATTATCATTTTAATCTTAAACTATCCTTTGTGTGAATTTATTAATTAACATAAATATAATATTAAATATAATATTTCTCTTAATAAAACACCCATTATCAATAGGAATATTTATTATTATACAAACAATTACAATTTCAATAATAACAGGAATAATATATAAATCATTCTGATTCTCATACATTTTATTTCTAATATATGTAGGAGGGATAATAATTCTATTTATCTACATAACAAGATTAATGCCTAATAAAATATTCTCAATATCAACAAAAAAAACTGCTATAATTATAATTATAACACTATTATTAACTACTATTATCATTAAAAACCATAACATTATAAATAATGATATAATAAAAATATCAACTATAAAAATAATATTAATAAAAATATATAACCTATCTAACAATATTAGAATAATTATACTAGTAATATACTTACTTTTCACTATAATTACAATTTTTAATTTAATAGAATCAAATAAAAGACCATTACGAATAACATACTAATGAATATACCACTACGAAAAAATCACCCTTTAATTAAAATTATTAATAATTCATTAATTGATTTACCAACTCCAATTAATATCTCTACCTGATGAAATTATGGGTCCCTATTAGGATTATGTTTAATTATACAAATTATAACAGGACTATTCCTAGCAATACACTATACCACAAACATTGAATTAGCCTTCAATAGAGTAAATCATATCTGCCGTGACGTTAATAATGGATGATTATTACGTACAATACATGCAAATGGGGCATCAGCATTCTTCATGTGTATTTATCTACATATTGGACGAGGTTTATATTATGGGTCATACAAATACATTCAAACATGATCATCAGGAGTAATCATATTATTACTAGTAATAATAACAGCCTTTATAGGTTATGTTTTACCTTGGGGCCAAATATCATTCTGAGGAGCCACAGTTATTACAAATTTATTATCAGCAATACCATACCTAGGTGCAGACTTAGTACAATGAATATGAGGAGGATTTGCTGTAAATAATGCAACTTTAAATCGATTTTTCACAATTCATTTCATAATACCATTCATAATCTTAGCAATAACAATAATACATTTACTATTCCTACACCAAACAGGATCAAATAATCCAATAGGAATAAAAAGAAACCTAGATAAAATTCCCTTCCATCCATACTTCTCAACAAAAGATCTTGTAGGATTTTTATTAATATTAATAATACTAACAATACTAACGTTAATAGAACCATACCTACTAGGAGACCCTGATAATTTTACACCAGCCAATCCATTAGTAACACCAACACACATTCAACCTGAATGATATTTTTTATTTGCTTATGCAATCCTACGGTCAATTCCTAATAAACTAGGAGGAGTAATTGCTCTTATATTATCAATCCTAATTTTAATAATTATACCCTTTAATAAAAGAAAGTTTCAAAATTTAAGATTTTACCCAATCAACCAAATAACATTCTGATTAATAGTAACAACAACAACCCTATTAACAATTATAGGAGCAAAACCAGTAGAAGACCCGTATATCAAAATAAGACAAATATTAACAACTTTATACTTCTCATATTTCTTAATAGACAATCTAATTAAAAAATATTGAGATAAAATAATTAAATAATTAATAAGTTTTACAGAAACATGTATTTTGAAAATACAAAATAGAAAATGAACCTTCTATTAATTTAAATTACTTAAATCAATTCAATAAAAAAATAGAGAAATAATAAACACCTTCAATCCAACATAAAAAAATAAAAAATTTAATGACAACGGTAAATAACATTTTCAAGCAAGATACATCAACTTATCATAACGGAATCGAGGTAACGTTCCACGAACCCAAATAAACAAAAATGAAATAAAAATTATCTTAACATAAAAAATTATAGAAAATAAATCACCACCAAAAAAAATAATACAAGACAACATACTCATAAATAAAATCATAGAATACTCTCTTAAAAAAATCAAAATAAACCCACCACTTCTATATTCAATATTAAAACCAGATACTAATTCAGATTCACCTTCAGCAAAATCAAAGGGGGTACGATTAGTATCAGCTAAAAAAGAAGAAAATAAACACAAACAAAGAGGAAAAAATATAAAAATATACCAACAATAATACTGAAAAAAATAAAAATCAAGCAAATAATAACTACCAGTAAGAATAATAAAAGATAATAAAATCAAAAATAGACTAATTTCATAAGAAATACTCTGAGCAACCGATCGCAAACTACCCAATAATGCATAATTAGAATTCGAAGACCAGCCAGCAATTATAATTCTATAAACATTTAATCTAGCACAACATAAAAAAAAAATCAAACCTAAACTATACATAAATATATTACTAAAATAAGGAATAACAACTCAAATAAATAAAGACAAAAACAAATTAAAGATAGGAGAAAAATAATAAGGAATAAAATTAGAAAAATTAGGTAATACATTCTCTTTACTAAACAATTTAATTGCATCAGAAAAAGGCTGTAATATACCTAAAAATCCAACTTTATTTGGACCCCTACGAACTTGAATATAACCCAAAATTTTACGCTCAAATAATGTAAAAAAAGCAACCCCAACTAAAATAAAAATAATTAAAATAAAAAAAGATAATAAAGACAAAAAAATATCAATAAAAACCAATACTAACTAATGTTTAAACACAATATAATTAAATCCTAAATTTAATGCACTCAAATTCTGCCAAATCAGTAAAATCAATCAAAATAAACAAAATCTTTGATTTATGTGGTCCTTTCGTACTAACATAAATTAAATATTTAAGGATAGAAACCAACCTGGCTCACGCCGGTTTGAACTCAGATCATGTAAGAATTTAAAGGTCGAACAGACCTAATAGTTAAACAACTACACCTAACTATAATCTTAATCCAACATCGAGGTCGCAATCTCCTTTGTCGATTTGAACTCTCAAAAAGAATTACGCTGTTATCCCTAAGGTATCTAAATCTTATAACAATAATAAAAGGTCAACTAAACATAAATAAATGTATAAAAAAATAAAGAGTTATATATTTCTCCATGTCACCCCAACCAAAAATAAGAAATTACAAAAAATAAATAAACCAAAACAAATAAATAAATAAATAAATAAAGATCTATAGGGTCTTCTCGTCCTATAAAAAAATTTAAGCATTTTAACTCAAATTTTAAATTTTAAATAAAATCACAATGAGACAGTTAATATTTCGTCCAACCATTCATACAAGTCCACAATTAATAAACTAATTATTATGCTACCTTTGCACGGTCAAAATACCGCGGCCATTAAATAATTTAATCATAGAGCAGGTCAAATCTCATAATCAATATCAAGAAAAGATGTTTTTGATAAACAGGCGAATAAAAATTTTGCCTAATTCCTTAAAATAATTTAACAAATAAATAAATAAATAAATAAACCCATACTAATTAAATCATTATTCAATATAATAAAATAATTAAATAAATAATTTTAATAAACAATTAAATTTTTTAATAAATCTTAACAAAAAACAATAAATTATAAAATATTAATAAATAATAGCTATTATAAAGCCTACATAACATTTAATAAACAAAACAATTTTAATAAAAAAAATAGAGCTTATCCCCCATAAAATTACCATAAATAAATAAAAATAATAAAAAATTATCCTTTAACTAATAATGGCTGAATTAAATTCAATTATTAAAAAACTAGAAATATTGATTTTCGAATAACATTTCACACCTATATAAATATAATTAATGGATATATAACTACAACTAACATAATAATATAGATCAAATCAATTCGAGACAAATAAATAAATAATAAAAACTTAATCTACCCTGATACAAAAGGTACAACAAAAAATCTACTTCCATATAAATAAAACATTGACCCTTCACAGTAAAAATTAACTATAACAAAAACAATTTATTAAAACTTAATACTAAAACAAATAAAAATAATAAAACTTTAATTAAAAAAAAATATTAATAACAACAAAAGTAAAAAAATAAATAATCAGAAATTAAATATCGCAATATTAATTCTACTCAATGTAAATGAAATATTTTCTATAAACTAAATTCTGTCATCCCAGACACACCTTCCAGTACGTCTACTTTGTTACGACTTATCTCAAATAATGAGAGTGACGGGCGATATGTACTTATTTTAGAGCCATAATCAAAAAATTAACATAAACAAAATTACTAACAAATCCACTTTCATTAAAATATTTCAAAAATAAATCCATTATATTAAAATAATATTGTAATTCATCTCCACTTAAGTATTAGCTGCACCTTGACCTGAAATAACTTTCAATAAAAAATAAAGCAAATTAATTCTAATAAAATAAACCTATAACGGCGATATACATACTGATCTAAAACTAACCTAAGAAAGAATCAATCGGGGACTATCGATTAAGGGACAAATTCCTCTGAATAGACTAAAACACCGCCAAATTCTTTAGGTTTAAAGAACATAACTACTACTACCCTGGTATAATCAGTTAACTTATAAAATAATAGGGTATCTAATCCTAGTTTAAACTTTACATTTCAAAGAATCAATTAACAAAATTAAAAAAAAATTAAATTTTACCTCAAAATAAATAAATTAAATTCAAAAAACAAAAGATAAACTCCAATAACCAATAATATTAATTAACATTTATTGTATAACCGCGTATGCTGGCACAAACATTTACAATATTAAAAGAAATATCCGAATCTAAATAATTTTAATTTACAATACTAAATACTGCTAAAACTTATATTAAATATAATTAGCAAAAACTAACATATATATATTTCCTAAAACTAATATCAATAATCAGAATCAAACTAACATCTTAAAATTAAGAATTAAATATTAGAACTAATAATATTTATATGAATAATTAAAGACTATTATTTTCCAAATAACAACATGAATTACATTTAGTATTAGCAACTTAACAACATTAAAATACTACTATAAAAACAACAATTTTTATAGTTTATTACAACAACTTAATTAATTAAAATCTTTTTAATTAATTATTTCAACAACATCTTAATATTAAAAAATAAGCCACAACACAACATTTAACCTCTTAATAATAATTTATGGGTAAGATAGATACCCTACCGTACAAGAGGATTACCTTTTAATTAAATATGTCATATCATAGGTACTTACCTACTATAAATACCCTTACTTTCCCATTTTTTTTTCCTATTTAAATGGGAAAAGTAAGGGCCTTACTGTATATAATAATTTATATGCAATCTATCTACCTTAATTTAAGTTATCGTTATCAGATACTTATTTATTGTATATAAATTGTTTATCTAAATATCTTTACTTATTGCTATATATATAATAAATCATTTGTATTATAATATTTATCTTATTATTTTATACGTTATTAATTAAATAATAATAAATAAAATAAATTGAATACATTATATTAAAATCTTATTTTATTTTTATTTATTTCTTTTTCTTTCAGAGGTTATTATATTAAATTAAGGTATAGATATAATTATAAGATCTTATTATACTTCGTCCAAATAACCGGAAAAATACCCAATTTAAACCCTTTTTCACCTTTATAAAGACACTTTTTGTTATTCTAATCCCTAATTTTGATCTTTTAAAATATAAAATAATTTTATATTTTATTAAATAAATAAACTCAACCCTAAAGAAATCACCATACAAGCAACTTTGATCCAGTATTAAAAAATTCTACAGAAAATACTAAGATACAACAACAACAATTAAGGTATTAGGTGAAAAAATCCATATAGTAAATTAAATTATTTAATTAACAACAACAATGTCGCCATTAAAACGGGAAAAAAAGATAAAAATTTAAACTTTATAAACTTTTTATAAAATTAAGCTTTCCAAAGTCCAAAAATACCTTTCTCAATTATAGGGTTTTAAAACATAAACGAATAAATACACTGAAAATGAAAAATAAAAACTCAAATTCCAATAAATAATTGCAGCATTTAATTCCAATTTAATTAAATCAACCGCAGTTAGGTAAAATTTATAAATTTTCAATCCCATAAACTTTTTATAAAACTAAGTTTTCGAGAAAATCCAGAAATAAATATTGATTCTCAAGCTTGTGGTTTGAAAAAATTTTATTCCACTGATGGTGAAAAACAAAATTCTAAAGTTTTATAGACCATCAACGAAAATGAACAAAATAATTACCTAATCAAACGAAGTAAAAAAAACAAATCATAAAAGTTTAAGGAACTTTTATAAGATAGGCCATCTCAAATCAAAAATTACTCCTCCGATTCTGAGGTTTGTGGTTTGAAAAAATTTTATTCCACTGATGGTGAAAAACAAAATTCTAAAGTTTTATAGACCATCAACGAAAATGAACAAAATAATTACCTAATCAAACGAAGTAAAAAAAACAAATCATAAAAGTTTAAGGAACTTTTATAAGATAGGCCATCTCAAATCAAAAATTACTCCTCCGATTCTGAGGCTTGTGGTTTGAAAAAATTTTATTCCACTGATGGTGAAAAACAAAATTCTAAAGTTTTATAGACCATCAACGAAAATGAACAAAATAATTACCTAATCAAACGAAGTAAAAAAAACAAATCATAAAAGTTTAAGGAACTTTTATAAGATAGGCCATCTCAAATCAAAAATTACTCCTCCGATTCTGAGGCTTGTGGTTTGAAAAAATTTTATTCCACTGATGGTGAAAAACAAAATTCTAAAGTTTTATAGACCATAAATAATAAA